GAAAAGGAGGATCCGGACAAAATCGATGAAACAGAAGAGATCCGAGTGAATGGAACGGAAAAAACAAAGGATGAATTCCACTTTCACTTTAAAGAGACATTCTATAAAAATAGCCGAGTTTATGAAACTTCTGATCTGGATGGGAATCACGAAAATTCGAAGTTAGAAATCCTTAAAAACAAAGAAGATCCTTTCTTCTGGTTTGAAAAACTTCTTGTGATCGGTCTTTTCGACTATAAACGATGGACTCGTCCATTGCCATTGCGGTATATAAAAAATGAGCGATTTGAAAATGCTGTAAGAAATGAAATGTCACAATATTTTTTTTACACATGTCGAAGTGATGGAAAACAAAGAATCTCTTTTATGTATACACCGAGTTTATCCACTTTTTTGGAAATGATACAAAGAAAGATGGCTTTGTACACAAACGAAAACCCTTCCTCTTATGAACTAGATAATCAGTGGGTTTATACGAATGAACAAAACGAAAACAAGCTCAGCAACGAGTTTATAAGTCGAATAGAGGCTATAGATAAGGGATCTCTTCCTCTGGATGTAGTACTCGAAAAAAAAACTAGATTGTGTAATGATGAAACTCAAAAAGAATACTTGCCTAAAAAGTATGATCCTTTCTCGAACGGGCCTTATCGTGGAATAATCCATTTTGTTTTTTCCCCTTCAATCATAAATCAAATTCCCATCGGAAATTCCATCGGAACTCTTTGGATAAATAAGATCCACGAGATCCTTATTGCTACTAGTTATCGAGAATTTGAAAAAAGAATAGCTGCATTTGATCGAAAATCAATATCAACGGAAATTGGTAATTTCTTGAATTTTATTAGTGAATTTGCTGTAAAATCAATATGCTCAATAAAAATATGGATACATAGGATAAATACAAGAAAAGGTAAGAAGAGATGCGCCCCCCCCCTGCATATTTTATACCCTCTCCTACAAAGAAACTGATAATACCAATACCATTAGTAATTCCATCAATTATTCGTCTATCAAAAAAATGTGCTAATTCAGCTAATCCTCTTATACCTTTAGTGAAAGATGTTGCATAAAAATCATCTATATAACCACGATTGTATGACCAACCATATATAACATTTATTATTTTGTCCCCAAAAATCCGATTTGGGCCCTTTTTAACAACTGAATTAATTAAGTTCAAATTTTGTAAAGATGCATAAACAGGCTTATAGAAAAGGGACGCTGTAAGTATTCCAAAAGAAGCTATACTGACTGAAAAAATTGCATTTGTCAAAAATTCATACCAATCCACAGAATTGGTCAAATTTTTATATAAAGAGTTTATAGACGTGGTTAACCATTTAGATAATAGATTAAAATACTCTCCTTCTTGAAGGAAAGGAATTCCGATGGCTCCAACGAACAAAGTAAATAGGACCAATACAAGCAGAGAGAATAGCATAGTATTATCCGATTCATGGGGATATAAAAAATTTTTATTATTCCAAGTTTCAAAATGACTAATAAAGGGTTGGTTTCTTTTTTTTAGATTACTACCCATTTGGTATGTCTTTTTCGAAAAAAAAGAATTCCTCTCATTATTATTCATTGTGAATTTTTTTTTACTCGACTTTGTACCTTCTTTACCCCATAGAGATATTGAATGGAACGAGCTCGTTTTTTTACCACTGTAATTTAGAAAATTCATGGTTAAATGCCCTTCAAAAGTAAGTAAATAAATTCGAAACATATAAAATGCAGTTAACCCGGCTGTGGAACAAGCTATTATTGCAAAAATAGGTGAATATAACCAAGTATCATTAAGAATTTCATCTTTGGACCAAAAACAAGCAAGTGGTGGAATACCACAAAGAGAAAGTGTACCTAATAAAAAAGCCGTTTTTGTAATTGGTACATATTTTTTTAAACCGCCCATAAGAACCATATTCTGACTTTTATCTGGAGAATACCCAACGATAGCTTCCATTGAATGAATAATCGATCCGGATCCTAAAAACAATAATGCTTTCGAATAAGCATGAGTAATCAAATGAAATAAAGCAGCTCGATACGAGCCCATGCCTAAAGCTAACATCATATAACCCAATTGAGACATTGTAGAATAGGCTAAACTTCTCTTAATATCCTTTTGAGCAAGAGCTAAAGTAGCTCCTAATAGTACGGTTATTATACTTATTAAAGATATTAGATTCATTATGTAAGGTATAACTATGAAAAGAGGAAGAAGCCGAGCAACAAGAAAAATGCCCGCTGCTACCATCGTAGCAGCATGGATAAGAGCCGAAATCGGGGTAGGCCCCTCCATGGCATCGGGTAACCATACATGAAGAGGGAATTGCGCAGATTTAGCAACTGCGCCGGAAAATAATAGAAAAGCACACAAAGTAACAAATAAAAAATTTAAATCATTATTATAACTTAAATTATTAAATATTTCGAACAAATCCCGAAATTCAAAACTACCTGTTATCCAATAAAGACCCAAAATTCCTAAGAATAAACCAAAATCCCCTATCCGATTAGTTACAAAAGCTTTTTGACAAGCATTTGCCGCAACAGGTCGTGTGAACCAAAAACCTATTAATAGATAAGAACACATTCCGACCAATTCCCAAAAAATATAAATTTGTATCAAATTAGAACTAGTAACCAATCCCAACATGGAAGTATTGAAAAAACTCATATAAGCAAAAAATCTTACATATCCTTGATCATGAGACATATAATTATCACTATAAATAAGAACGATAATTCCAACAGTAGTGATTAATATTAACATAATAGAAGTAAGTGGGTCGATCAAGTGTCCGAACTCTAAAGAAAAATAATTATTGATAGTCCAAGACCATACATATTGATATATGGAATTGCTATTTATTTGCCCAATAGACAGAGCCGCCGAAAAAAAAAGAAGTATACTTAATAAGAAAACACTAGGAAAAGCCCACATACGACGAATACTTTTTGTTGCCGTCGGAAAAAGGAGAAGCCCTACTCCCATTAAGACAGGAACGGGAAGTGGAACGAAAGGTATGATCCATCCATATGGATATGTATGTTCCATAAAAACTAAAACCCCTTTTTTATTATTAATTAATTGTTTCCGATTCACCGGATCTTATTTCTTTTGAAAGAACTCAATAAAAAAATTAAGATATGCAAGACCTCATTTTTATATTTTTCATTATTCGGATTCTTTACCAAATCCGTCAAATATGCAAATTCATAAGTTACAATTGATCAAATGATATAATCGTTACTAGTGAAAAGTTAATACTTAATTATTAAGATTAAGTAAGATCTTTATGCAGATATAGAAAATTAAAATTTAAATTATTTTTATGAATAAAAAATTGTACCAAATAAGGGTACTTAATTTTGATATGAATCATAGGAGCTACCAAGGTCAATAACTTCATCCAAGAAAAAGGACCCATTAATGAGTTTTTTATTCGGAATCATTAACGGGTTAATTGTAGAATAGAATTTTAGAACTTATTTATTGTCTTCCATTCCATTTCAATAAAATAGATTTAGTTTTATAGGAGACACTATGATATCTGTTAATTAAAATAAACGAAGTAATTACTAAACTACCCTTATGACCTTTTTGTATGGAGAAGTTCTCCTTTTTAACAATTGATTAAGAATCTCATTCAATTATAATAATACAAAAATTAGGTGTATTCTCTCTTTTAGCTTGACCCATTAATAGAATAAAAACGTGAATCTTTGTTTTTATTAGTTTTTTGATTTATTTCTTATTTTTAAACTTTTTTAGTTTATCAGATTTCCTTGGTACATTTGATACTATAGTTTGAATACACGGATATAAGGGCATCCATTACTATTAGTATATTAGTAATTCTTTGTTCGCCCGGATAGTTTCTTTTATGTACTATGATAAATCAAAAATAAATATTTGATGTGATTTTCACAGATACAGATCCAAAATTTTGTTTTTTACGCCAATAGTATCATCTATAAAATAGATAGATAGATGTCTTTCACATCCAACTATAGCAATGAGTAGTAATCTCTTAATTTTTAATGGCAGTCCCCAAAAAACGTACTTCTATGTCAAAAAAACGTATTCGTAAAAATTATTGGAAAAAGAAGGGATATTGGGCAGCATTAAAAGCCTTTTCATTATCAAAATCTCTTTCGACCGGAAATTCAAAAAGTTTTTTTGTGCCAACAAATATAAAAAAATAATAAAACTTTGGAATAATTTGAATTGGAACTAACTCAAAAATGAGTTAGTTTTTTGTTATATGTTCTATATAATTCACAGCCTAATGTTTTGAACTGATCAATAAGAAATAGAACTTTTTTTATTTATGTTATTTAGATAAGAATTCTTAAAGTTTAAAAATCAAAAATGTTTAGTTATGTTACCAAAAAAGTTATAAAGGACGTTTTTTAGTTCTATCTCTAGATAGTTCTTCCCTCTATCTAGGGATAGGACTATTTAGTTATAACAGTTCTATTCCAACGTAGGATAAACTACGCGAGAGCTTATTGTTAAGTTAAAAACTTAAATATAACGGAACACGAGAAGTACTATTATTGAACGTTCAAATACCTAATTAAAATGGATTCATGAATTTTAATCTTTCCTAAACATGAATTGACTACTTAAATCTCGACGCTTGAGTATGAATAAGTTATTATGATTTTGAACAAGCCGCTATGGTGAAATCGGTAGACACGCTGCTCTTAGGAAGCAGTGCTAAAGCATCTCGGTTCGAGTCCGAGTGGCGGCATGGGATCTTCTAAAAGAGATAGAATAAGTCCTATTAAGTAATAAGTAATGAAATTCCCTATTTCCATTTCCTAATCATAATTAGGGGACTCTCCCCTTTTTCCTTTAAAAACATAAAAATATGATATTTTTGACTTTCGAACATATATTAACTCATATATCCCTTTCTATTATTTCCATTTTAATTACAATTTATTTGATAACCTTATTATTAGTGGATGAAATAGTAGAA